GATTCATTTGGCTCTCACGCTCAATTACTTCTGAAACTTATCAGAACTTCCATCTCTTTTTTTTTTTTAATGTAATGAGCCTGTCCTCTCTTCTCTAGTTATATTCGACTATAAAAATATCGAAACTGATCACTAATCCAAGAAAATAATATTCGGAGGACTCTTCTGACCAAACAAATAATTGTCAGCAAAGTTGTTTCTTTTTTTCCTCAAATCCAAAGAATTCCTCTTACTTTATACATAGGTCATCGATTTAGCATATTGGATAAAAAAGAAAAAAGGGGGTTGAAATACACCTTTTTCTAAGTTTTTTCCAATGAAATAAAAGGTTCAAATCCGTTTTTTATCGACATGAGTGTTTTCTATCGAAAAAAAAAATTCCAACTCTTCGTTTTGAAACCATTTCTGGATTAACATGGTAGTAGAAAGAGTACCCTGCTTGTATCTGGACTTTAAACGGTTTAGCTTTAACCCTGTTAATGGTTCCACATTATTGGTTGATAGAGAATCAAAGTCGATTTCCCAATGAATCACGAAATGCTATGGTTCTTAAATATGATTTCTTAATTTATTCAGAAGTAATTCGTGGAATCATGCACCTTTTCTTTCCTACTTATATCAAAAAATCAAGTGCAGTTGGTTGAATCCAACCTATTCTTGAAATAAACAACTCGCACACACTCCCTTTCCAAAAAAAATCAATATACCAAGCACTACACTTAGATTTATTGGATTTGTTGCTAAAATATCAGTATTAAACCCGAAACTTCCGGCGGATGACCAATAACCTAAGGAAAGGAAAGGATCGGTTACATTTTTCATATGATCTCCTCTTTCTTATTCTTATAAATAGAATAATTATCTATATTTTCTTTTTTTTTTTTTATTTATTCTATTATTTTCATTTTTCTAAATACTACTAAATAGAATCAAAAAAAAATAGATAATTTAGAAATGGCAATGGATTTTTTTTTCAATTGGAAATTTCCAATACGAATTATACTTATTAGAATTCAGTATCGGATCTTATGTTATGTGAATTTCGAAATATTTCGTTTGTTCCAATACTTCTCAAAAAAAGCTCCATTGGACTAAGAGTAAAGAAAGAAAACGAATTGACATGCCAATTTCTCTTCCCCAAATCGGTCCTTTACATGGTTTTTTGTCCCAACGAATAATAAGAAAATAATAAGAAATGGAAATCGGAATAGAATTCAAAAAAAGCAAGAGCAGAAAACCCAAGGAAATAAAAAAAGAAATAGATATGGACTTTTCTTTGTAGGATTAAACAAAGGGATTCGCAAATAAAAGTGCTAATGCCACAACCAGTCCATAAATTGTTAAAGCTTCCATAAAAGCCAGACTAAGCAATAAAGTACCTCGTATTTTTCCCTCTGCCTCTGGTTGTCTCGCAATTCCTTCTACAGCTTGTCCCGCAGCAGTACCTTGACCAACTCCAGGTCCAATAGAAGCAAGCCCTACGGCCAATCCAGCAGCAATAACGGAAGCAGCAGAAATCAGTGGATTCATGATAAGTTCCTCGCACGAAAACAAAAAAAAATAAAGAAATAGTTAATGATACAATCAACCAAGGAATTATGACTTACTTATTCCATCGATCAAATTTATTCAGTTTTAAAGTAACTAAGAACCCTGAATTGAAATAAAAAAAATATTCGTGAATTATTCGAACTACTTCAATATATCTTTTTTTTTAGCTCCCCTACACGAAATTTTGTGAATCCGTACCCCTTTTATTCTTCCATTTCTTTCTTTTTTCTTTTCTTCCGAATCATTCTTTGTTCTTTAATTCTGGATTTAACTTCATTCAATATTCAACTCAAAATTACAAAATTACAGACGAAACACGAAACAGAAGGGCTTTCGTTGGAATTCCTATATAAATTAACCATAGTAGACCAAATTAGATATATCTTTATTTCATATATACCTAGTTAATATCTAATATCACATATACATGTCTTTCCCCTATAACGTAAACCAACTATTCGTATCTTAGATTAATTCGGAGTCTAGAATCATTCTTAAAAACATCCACAAAAATTGTCTTATAGCGATTAGATTCCATACACCTAGTTCGAACCCCCCTTCCTTTCCTAACTAACTCTCTTTTTGTTTCTTTTTTTTTTTATTTATTTCCTTTTTCGTAAACCCCGATCTTCCCTTTTTATTTCTCATTCTAATTCTCCCACATAGGTACAATCAATCGAAATGACGAACTAAATGACGAATTCGTTAGGCCGAATGATTGCATAGAAATACCAGTATTTGATTGATCTAAGTTCATCTAAGTTATTATTTATTAAATTAGTCCATTTTTTTGGTCAATCGGTGAATTGAATGAAATCAACTGAAACGAGAATCATTCTCTCTACCACGTTTTTAATCACACGTCGTAAACAGATACCAGAAGAATTCTTATTAAGATTATAACAATACTCCCCAATAAACTAATATTTACTAGACCTACTAATATACT